ACTTGCTTGAACATGAATAACTCCCTTTGGTATTTTATGCGTACTTTTACGTAAACCAATACGTCCATTCCTACGTAAACCACTTCTTGGTATGGGTTTTGCCATATTTTATCATCTCATAAATATAAATCAGAGATATATGGATATATCCATTTCATGTTAAAACAGATCTTTTTTTTTTAGTTTTTTAGAAAGATTATCCTTGTCTTTGTTTATGTCTCGGGTTGGAACAAATTACTATAATTCGTTTCCGCCTACGGATCAGTCGACATTTTTCACAAATTTTACGAATGGAGGCTCTTATTTTCATATTTGTCTGTCATTCCTTACTTTAATTGCGAATCTACCTATTTGAAGAAAATGAGTTTCTTGAAATTTTGAATTTAGAAGTGTATCCTTACAAAACAAAAACAAAAGAATATTGAAATGGAAAACCAAAAAAATTATTTGCATCTTTGTTTTGTAGTTTATAAAACTATACATTCTATGGTTGAATCATAAAAATTGACTTTCATTTTAACACTATTCCGCGCTAGTATATGTATAGTACTATGTTGAATCGGTCCTAAAAAAAATCTATAATTCTATCTCCATTCTCTAAACGACAACGAACCCGGAACATATCAGGGGTTCTGTAATTAAACCTTCATCACTTTTTTTTTGTTCTTTCATTTTTGCTGAAAACCCTTGAAGTATCAACTAATGAAGCAAGACTTATATCATATTAGAAATCCTCTCTTTTTTTTTTACAAAAAGGAGATAGGGAAGTTTTGTATATAATTCGCATATTATAAAGATTACCATATATAACACAAAATTTCTCCGCCCATTTTTTCTAGTCGAGCCTCTTGGTCTGTCATTATACCCCTAGAAGTGGAAAGAATTACAACCCCCATCCCTCCTAAAATTCTAGGAATTTTTTGATAGTTAGAATAGATTCGTAGACCAGGTCTACTGATCTGTTTTAAATTTAAAAAACTTTTAAATGGTCCTTTCTTATTCCTTTTATGTCGTAGGGTTAAAACCAAAAAATTTTGGTTGTTTTTAAAATGTTTCCTTACGTTTTCAATAAAACCTTCTCGTGAAAGTATTTTCACAATGTTTTCAGTGATGTTAGTAGATGGTATTCGAACCATTTCTTTTCTAGTCATGTCAGCATTGCGTATAGAGGTTAGTAGGTTAGCAATAGTATCCTTACCCATGATAAACCAAAATGAGTGTTGCTTTCGAATTTTAATATAATTAACATGCTCTTTATTTATTCAATATTTTTGAATTTTGAAAAGTATATACGTGAGATACAATCTATTAATTAATTTCATTCAAATATTCTAACTATATCTCGGTCTCATCTTATAACACTTCAGGTGCTAATGAAATAATTTTAGTGAAATTTAACTGTCTCAATTCGCGGGGGATCGCACCAAAAATTCGGGTTCCTTTTGGATTTCCCTCTTGATCAATAACAACCGCAGCATTGTCATCATAGCGTATTATCATACCGTTTTCACGTTTGAGTTCTTTACAAGTACGTACAATTACAGCTCTAATCACTTCTGATCTTTCTAGAGGTGTATTTGGGACTGCTTCTTTGATTACAGCAATAATAACGTCACCAATATGAGCATATCGTCGATTACTAGCTCCTATGATTCGAATACACATCAATTTTCGGGCCCCGCTGTTATCCGCTACATTCAAATGGCTTTGAGGTTGAATCATATTATTTTTGTGAATCTGTTCTTTCAATTCAAAGGGCTAAAAAAAACAAAAAGAAATATTGTTTGTTCAAACCAAACAAAAAAGAAATTTGAAATGGCAATTTTTTTTTTGCATACCAAAGACCGCTTTCCTTTGATTCTACATTCCTATCCCGAAATAATGAATTGGGTTCGTATAGGCATTTTTGACGCCGCTATTGAAATAGCTTTTCTGGCTATATTTTCTGCTACTCCGCCCATTTCATAAAGTATTCTACCCGGTTTAACGACAGTTACCCAATATTCAGGAGATCCTTTCCCCGAACCCATACGTGTTTCCGTGGGTCTTACTGTAACTGGTTTGTCTGGAAATATACGTACCCATATTTTTCCGCCACGTCGTGCATTTCGTGTCATTGCTCTTCGTCCCGCTTCTATTTGTCTAGATGTGATCCAAGCGGGTTCAAGTGCCTGAAGAGCATATCTACCGAAACAAATATGATTACCTCGATACGAAATTCCTTTCATTCTTCCTCTATGGTGTTTACGAAATCTAGTTTTTTTGGGGTTATAGTGGATGGTTGTTTTTTCTCAATTCCATCTCTACTACAGAACCGGACATGAGAGTTTCTTCTCATCCAGCTCCTCACGAACGAAACGATTCCAAAAGAATAGACTATACATATATAGTGTCAATAATAGACTGAATTAGGGTATTCTTTGAGATTTCATCTAATCTATTATCCACTTTTCTCTCTTCTTTTGAGATAGAACTCAATATGTATTCTATTTATACATGATTTACATATTTATATATTATATATATTCAATAAAAAATTATAGATAAGTTTTTTAAGGTCTTATAAATAATGGAATCTTTATTTAATTTTGGTTTCTCTTTTATTTTATTATCTATTATTTTTTGGGGGGTCTTTGATCGACCAAAATATAGAAATTCAAGCCAATAAAAAAAAGTTCGCGGGCGAATATTTACTCTTTTTATATGTATTTATGTTCTAAGCTTAGCCCATGAAATGACCTTTCCGAATTAATGGATTGGTCTTGGGTGGATTCCGCCATCCTACCCAATGAATCATTAATATTTATTTTCAACAGAATATTATGTATTCTTGGGTTCCCTCGTCCCCATCATTTCTTGATTAATGGTTAGGTCTTAATTCTACAATGGAGCCCCTAATAAATGAAATTTGTTGTTGAGTCAATCTTCTCAGTCTTTATTGACTCAGGGCTCTTGGCTTTTTTCTTCTATTAACAGATTAATCTAATTATGAATCAATCAGTATTGCTGTTTTCTTACACTACCTTTTATGAGATGACTCATAGACCTTACATATTCCATATTGGAATCTTATATCATTGATATTTTTTTTCTCTCTTTCTTTCACCCTTCCATTTATCCGTATACTTTTAATGCTTCCCAACTGATAATTAGATTGGTGTTTTTGTTTATGCAAAAAAGATTTCAGTTGCTACAATGATATAACATGACCAATATAACATATCTTGACTGCTTTCTTTTTTCGATCCAGATAATGTGAAACGATGAGTTGGTTATTTTTTTTTTCAATTATTAGTTCAGATTATGTTATGGTCAGATCGATTTTGATCCTAACAGAAAAACCAACGAGTCGCACACTAAGCATAGCAATTATTTCAAATAATTAATTGAATTTTTATTAAAGCCTATAGAATTTATCATTTACTATTAAAAAAAAAGAATGAATTTTTTTTTGTTCTATGATTGAATAAAATAGAAAGACAAATTGAGGAAAGGCTTATTATTCCTCGTCTACAAATATCCAAATTTTAATCCCTAATATCCCATAGATAGTTACAACTGTATAGGAACAATAATCCATTTTAGCTCGAATGGTTTGTAGAGGAACCCTACCTTCTCTGATCCATTCAACACGTGCAATTTCTTTTCCGTCTATACGCCCTGCAATTTGTACTTGAATTCCCTTTGTTGTACCTGCCTGTTCAGTTAATTCAATAGCTTTTTTCATTGCTTTTCGAAATGAAACTCTATTCTTTAGCTGCCCGGCGATAAATTCTGCAAGAATAGTAGGGTTTCCATAAGGGTTTTCAAGTCTTGTAATAACAATGTTTAGTTTTCGGTTGACAAAATTTAACTCTTTTTGTACATTCATTTGTAATTCTTCGATTCTTCGAGACCCATTTTCTATTAATAACTTTGGGAAGCCCATATAGATTATTACTTGAATGAGATCAATTCTTTTTTGAATCTCGATACGTGCAATTCCCTCAACACCGGAGAATATTCTTATATTTTTTTTTACATAATTTTTGATACAATCTCGTATTTTTTGATCTTCTTGTAGACCTTCAGAATACTTTTTTGGTTGGGCAAACCAAATAGCACGATGTCCTTGGGTTGCACCAAGTCTAAAACCGAGTGGATTTATTTTTTGTCCCATACTCCCCCATTATTATCCATATTATAACATGTGATATCCGCGTATTTATTTATACATCTAGGTTTTTTTAAGCATAATATGGAGTATTCGGATCTTTTACACTCTTCTTCATTGAAAGATATATCTTTCAATACAATAGTTATATAACAAGTGGGTCTTTTTATCGGATAACTTCGGCCTCGAGCTCGAGGTTTTAATTTTTTCACAGTAATACTTTTGTTGACCTCAGCTTTACTAATGACTAAATTGGTTTCGTTGAGACCCATATTGTGACTAGCATTTGCTGCTACAGAATAAACCAATTTAAAAATGGGATAACATGCTCGATAAGGCATGAGTTCTAGTATCATAAGTGTTTCTTCGTAAGAACGTCCACGAATCTGATCAATTACCCTTCGTGCTTTGTGAGTGGACATACATATATGTTGACCTAAAGCGTATACTTCTGTATATCCATTCTTTTTTGTCTTCTTTATCATAAGTTTCACCTCTCACTAATGAATCATAAGTATCTTTATTTTTTTTTCTATTTATTTTTTGATTTTACTAATTAAAATTATTAACGACGAGATTTATTATCATTTTTCGCATGCCCCCGGAAATTTAGAGTTGGCACAAATTCTCCCAATTTATGCCCTACCATACGATCTGTTATATAAATAGGCAAATGTTCCTTTCCATTATGAATAGCAAGAGTATGACCAATCATTGTGGGTATAATGGTAGATGCTCGTGACCAAGTTATTATTATTTCTTTTTCTTCCTTTGTGTTAAGCTTATTTATTTTTTTTAATAAAAAATTTGCTACAAAAGGATTTTTTTTTAATGAACGTGTCACAGT